ATTGCAAAATATTTCGTTTGTTGAAACGTTTCTTAATAAGGGGTTTCCCTTGTACTAAGGGTGGGAATGGGAAGGAAAGGAAGAAAGCGATCGGATCCGTGAATTCCTCATCCTCAAATAAGCCCTTTCCGGGGTATTGTCTCATAAGTAATTGTTAGGATTAAAGTGTTGATATAATTAGAAGAAGCAAACGGCAAGTCCAAGTTAATAAAATAAACTAAGACTAAGAAAGAAGCGCATAACGTACGTTTTCACATTTCTAATTTTAGGATTAAATTAAACAAAAGGATTTGCAAATAAAAGTGCTAATGCCACGACCAGTCCGTAAATTGTTAAAGCTTCCATAAAAGCTAGACTAAGCAATAAAGTACCTCGTATTTTACCTTCCGCTTCTGGTTGTCTCGCAATACCTTCCACAGCTTGGCCCGCAGCAGTACCTTGGCCAACTCCAGGTCCAATGGAAGCAAGCCCTACGGCCAATCCAGCAGCAATAACGGAAGCGGCAGAAATCAGTGGATTCATAGTAAGTTCCTCGTACAAAAAAAATAAATGGTTAATGATACAATCAACCAATGCATTATTACTTATTTTATCACTACATTTTATCACTACGATCTATCGGGTCAAAGTAATTAAAAACTCTGAATTGAAATTATAATATTAGTGAATCGTCAGAATGACTTCGATATCTCTTTTTTTTTTTTTTTTTTTAGTTTCTACCCATGATCAAATCTTTGTAAACTCATATGCATATAGTTCTACTTATTGCATTTCTTAGTTTCGAACCATTCTTTCATTCAATTCTTCGTTCTTTACTTACTTTCTATAATCTGTACGTTCATCTGTTTTTTCATTCAATCTACAATTACAGACGAAAAAGAAAGACTTATATTGTATTGTAATCCATCTAAAATCCATCTAAACGAAATGCAGTGTGGTTAAAAAAAAAATAAAAGAATCAACATTCAATATAGTAATAATAAATAGTATTATAGTAATAATATACTGGGAAAGAAATAGGAATAAATAAAATATAAAAATATATAATATATAGTCCATAGGGATAATCCCTATATAACTAGTAAATATCTAATATCACATATACATTTGTTTCTTCCATAATGTAAACCACCTGCATTTTATTTTTATATTGAATTGGCTTTTAGAATCATTCTTCGAAACATATGTAAGGGTTAGACTTATAGACATTACATATATCTAGTTTGACTTGACCCCCTAACCCATATTTTTCCAATTCCGTAATATCGTCTGTCTTCCCTCCTACGAGATTAGGTGATCCATACATATATAGATACAAATATATATGTATTATGTTGCCCAACCAAGTGCGTATTTGGAATCATGCATGACTTCGGGTAAGTGAAAAAAGACTATTAAAAAAGCTAATCAATGATGACCCTCCATGGATTCACCTATATAAGCCGCGGCTAAAGTTGCAAAAATAAGAGCTTGAATACCACTTGTAAATAATCCAAGAAACATAACGGGGATAGGAACTACTGAAGGTACTAAAGAAACAAGAACAACAACTACTAATTCATCAGCCAATATATTCCCAAAAAGTCGAAAACTAAGAGATAAAGGTTTTGTAAAATCTTCTAGGATGTTAATTGGTAAAAGTATTGGAGTTGGTTGGATGTATTTCCCAAAATATCCCAATCCTTTTTTGGTAAGACCCGCATAAAAATATGCCACTGACGTGAGTAAAGCTAAAGCAACAGTAGTATTTATATCATTCGTGGGCGCAGCTAACTCCCCATGAGGTAACTGTATAATTTTCCAAGGTAAAAGAGCACCTGACCAGTTAGAAACAAAAATAAATAGGAACATAGTTCCAATAAAGGGAACCCAAGGGCCATATTCTTCTCCAATCTGAGTTTTACTCAAATCTCGAATAAATTCAAGGACATATTCGAAGAAATTCTGACCGTCGGTCGGAATTGTTTGTGGATTCCGAACTGCTATTATGACTGAACCTAATAAGATAGCAATTACGACCCAAGAAGTGATAAGTACTTGGGCATGGATTTGTAAACCTCCTATTTGCCAATATAAATGTTGGCCTACTTCTACACCCGATATATCGTATAACCCATTGAGTATTTTAATGGAACATGGTATAGCATTCATATTGTCCTCTGATATAAATCGAACTTAAAAAATTATTTTGATTCAACCATCTCTTTCTCAACTCACCAACATTAATCATCTTTTAATACAAATTGAATTTAGGATACCAATAAATTTAAATTTTAGGATACTAAAAAATCACATAACATAATATAAATATCCCCATTTTTATCTCTATCTCTTTTTAAAGTTCAAGAATAGTAACCGATCCAATAAATCGATCGAGTTCCCAAACAATTAATTAATTTTATTATTCTTAATCATAATCAACGATTTCTTATATAGCTATAACGACCCTCGCAAATTGCGAATACTAATTTGTTAAGAATGAATCGAATTGAAGCTATAGCATCATCGTTAGCTGGAATCGAAATATCTGCGAGATCCGGGTCACAATTTGTATCAATTAAACAAATAGTAGGAATCCCTAAAATGACACATTCTCGAAGAGCCGTATATTCTTCTTGCTGATCAACGATGATTACAATATCGGGTAACCCCGTCATATATTTGATCCCACCCAAATATGTTTGCAAGGTAGATAATTTTCTCTTCAACATTGCTGCATCTCTTTTGGAAAGATGATTGAGTTTCCCCATCTTTTGTTCTGCTCTTAAGTCCCTGAACTTATTAAGTCTCGTTTCCGTAGTGGACCAGTTCGTTAACATACCACCGAGCCATTTTTTATTAACATAATGACACCGAGCCCCTATTGCAGCTGATGCTACTAAATCCGCTACTTTATTTTTGGTACCAACGATTAAAAAGGTTTTTCCACTACTTGCTGCATTAAAAACTAAATCACAGGCTTCTGATAAAAAACGAGCAGTTCTCGTAAGATTTATAATATGAATACCTTTACGCTTTGCAGAGATGTAAGGGGCCATTCTAGGATTCCATTTTCGAGTACCATGACCAAAGTGCACTCCCGCTTCCATCATTTCTCCTAAATTGATGTTCCAATATCTTTTTATCATTTTTCCCCGCATTTCCCCACACTTCCTCTTTTTTTTTTATTAAAAAAAAAAAAGCGACAAGATACCCTGAAATAAATAATTGTTCCGACGGAACCTTCTACCGTGGATTGACCCTTGATATATAGTCCAAACCATTAATTTCTTTTAATTACTTATTTTTTTATTACTAAATTAATATAAATAATTGGACCAACCTAACCAAATAGTTAAAGTAAAAAGAATGAATCTCTTCTTAGGAAAATCGCGTAAATGGTTGTTGTGATGTCCCATGAAAATTGTTTGGAGCACATAATTCTCTATGGTATAACAAAATATCTCCCATTTCCAACTCGAATAAATTTTTCCTTTTTATTTCCAAATAAATATTTTTGTTTTCCCTTGAATGGTGTACTAATTTTTTGAATCCAGTACCAACAGGAATAAGCCCCCCCAGAACAACGTTCTCTTTCAGTCCTTTCAACCAATCAATACGACCTCGTAAAGCGGCTTTTGCTAAAACTCGAGCGGTTTCTTGAAAACTCGCTTCGGATATGAAACTTTGAGTATTCAGGGATGTCCTCGTTATTCCCAATAAGATTGCCCGATAATTGATCGCTTCGTCTAAAGCACGTCCTGCTCGTTCCGCTCGCAACAATCCGATTAATTCTCCGGGTGAAAAAACATTAGACATTCCATCTTCTGAAACCAACACTTTTGATGTTATTTGACGTACAATGATCTCTATATGTCTATTATGGATCTGTACTCCCTGAGATCGATAAACCTTTTGAATTTTATTAACCAAAGAGATACGACTCTGGGCTATGGTTAGCTCAGCTCCAATCAAGAATCCCCAGGGGATTCCAAGAATTCTTGGTATACGTTCGTTCCAACTTTCGACTCTCTTTTCGAGGTTCATCGATATTGAATCAATTGAACGCACTTCTAAGACCTGTTCCACTTTTGGAAGACCCTGCGTTATGTCACCAGATCTTGATTTTTCATATATAAATGTAACTAGTGTCTTTCCTTCATAAAGGATTTCTCCATAATGACCATGAACTGTTGCTCCTGGGGTAGCCAAATAGGGCTTAGCCGATCTTATAACTAAGGAGTCAACATGAACAATTAAAATTTGACCGGATTTTTTTATGTGTGGCCCATATTTAAATAAACATGCATTTTCACAAATAAATTGCCCAAGGCAAATTATTGTGGATGTCTCCTCACCAGAATCGTGATGAAGAAAACAACAATTTAAATGGAATGGATTCAAAATTATATTACTGCATGAATTGGGATTATAAATTCTTCTATTTTCATCCATTAAACAATATTTAAGTACTTGAAGTACTTTAAAAGTCTGCTTAAAATTATTAAGTAGTAAATATTTCTTTAACGAGATTTGATTATGAGTTAATAAATGGTAAGATGAATAAAAATTCGTTATTTTAGGTACAATAGTACCTAAGGGACCCAACAAATACCTAATTGGGATTAGGGGATCCAATATCGCATTGTTATATTTCGAACCCTTGAATGGACTAATTCGAAAACAGTTGGATGATGACAAAATTATAAAAGATTGGCATTCCTTATGTTGATTCAACAACGTACCAATAGTTCCTTGCTGTTGGGTAAGTAATTGAAACTTCCCCTTGGAATGAAAGGGATTGATATTGGCGCGATCTAGCCCCTTATTGGGAATCAATCCCGAATCTGTTATATTATATCTTTTTCCGCTATATGAAAGAGTGGACTTGACTTTGACTAACTCAATTCTTATGAAATCACGAATTAGATCATTTGCCCTTACCTCAACAAAGGAGGCATAAACCTCTTTTTTGGAACCGTTTTGTTTTTGGTCCCAATTTAATACTAAGCAAGTCCGAA